AAACCCCTAATTCGTTCATCTTATCTTATTAATAAAATTCGAATCGAAAGAACAAGTACTTAAATATTCTCTTCGATCGGTCTTTTTATCTATCTCACACAAAAAAATAAAAATGGGGTTTTTTTTTCAATCCATTTATCTGCTTTAAATCGTTGATGGTTCAATTCGAAAAGAAACAGATATTTTAATTTTTTTAATAAAAAGTAAAGTTAAAGTGTTGCATTCATACAATAACATACAATAATAGGTGGGGTCTTGCTAAGATTGCTTCAAAAAAAATTGTGCCATCTTTGTATAGAAGAAAAAAAGGGTATAGATTAATATGTTTATGTATCAACGGAACCAATGACTATTCATGATTCCATAATTGAATCAATTCCATATGGGTTCCAAATTAGAGGAATTTTTTGTTATGGTAAAACTTCGTTTGAAACGCTGTGGTAGAAAGCAACGTGCGACTTGAAGGACACGATCCGGTGTGGATTTTTATTCTTACATCCGCCATCTTTTATATGAATGAAGGTGCTCTTGACCCGACATCTGTTCTGTTTTCACTAGAATCCTTTTTTGTTAGGTTGTAATGAATATAGTACATGATGTAGCTCGGGTAGAAAGTATGGATTCATCTTTCAGAGGGCAAAAATCTAGGGTTAATACCAATCAATAAATTGGAACAACTTTGTAAGTATATCATATATATCAATATAGAAATTGAAAGGATCCGATTCAGTCAAGTTTTTAATTCAAAAGTAAAATTTGTTGAAATTGAGAAAAGTCTTTCGATTCAAAGTGTATCACGCGGGAATCGAGCGTTTATATGATTCTTTGATAGAAAGAAATCACAAAAGGGGTATGTTGCTGCCATTTTGTAAGGATTAAGAAGCACCGAAGTAATGTCTAAACCCACTGATTTAAAACAAAAAAAGGATCCCAGAACAAGGAAACACCGTTTTTTCAATTGTCTCAATAACTGGATAATAATAAAGATTAAATGAGACAAGCAGGAGGGGGGTTAAAGACCATTCAAAAAATGAAATAAATTGCCTAAAGATTTTTTTTCTTTTAAGCTCTTTGAGAATTATCCAACTTGAGTTATGGGTACAAATGATTTTTATTTTTTCAGGAAGAAGGAAGAAAAAAATGAGTTAAATCCCATTCTAATTTATTTTATCAACTCCTTTGCCATAAATTATAATTCTATACGTAGACAAAACTCCAAATCATTTTTTCTCGAGCCGTACGAGGAGAAAACTTCCTATACGTTTCTAGGGGGGGTCTTGTTCATTTACTTAGATCTATCCCAATGAGCCGTCTATCGAATCGTTGCAATTGATGTTCGATCCCGAAGAGAAGGAAGAGATCTTCGGAACGTAGGTTTTTATGATCCGATAAAGAATCAAAGTTATTTAAACGTTCCTGCTATTCTATATTTCCTTGAAAAGGGCGCTCAGCCCACAGGAACTGTTCGGGATCTTTTAAAAAAGGCAGAGGTTTTTAAGTAACTTGGTCCTAATCAAACAAAATTTAATTAAGGAAATAAAGAAATAGAAAGGGATAGTAATTCTTATATAAATTTTTGTATTTATATATACTTTTTTTCCTTTTTTGGATTCTACTCATATATATTTTTCATTGCTTCTATAAAATCTCATGTTCTAGAACGACAAAACTCGAGTTGCTTGATCCTAGAAATATAAAATTCTGGGAGTTCCTTCAATTGGTCGGTTTTCATTGAAACTATATTAATAAGTAATAACCAAGGAATCCTCCCTTTTTTTATTCTAGTTACTTATTATTGATTCAATCTGAGATTTTTTTCTACTTGGTCTTTTTTGATTCCTCTATCTAAACTTTTTTCAGCTATGTAGTGCCAATCCAACACAAGCCCTTTTTTTAATAGTATTGAAATAAATTATATTTATTTTGTTTTTCCATTGTATTATTTTCTCAACATTTATATTGACAACAGTGTATCGAACAAATATAATTCATCGTGATAAGTAGATAAATTTATTTTTGTCCGAGCGGTTTGATTTTTACCTTATATTATTCAAATGGTGGGATTCTTTTAATTCTCTTTGATATAATAAAAATAGGGGTTTTGATTTAAAAGTCGATAACATAAGAACGAAGAGGTGGTCTATAAATTTTGACATTTATCTATCTTTTTTTTGATTGTATTTACATAAACTTTTTATATTCGGGTTGCTAACTCAACGGTAGAGTACTCGGCTTTTAAGTGCGGCTAGGATCTTTTACACATTTGGATGAAGCGAGGGATTCGTCCATACCATCGGTAAAGTTTGGAAGACCACGACTGATCCTGAAAGGGAATGAATGGAAAAAATAGCATGTCGGATCAACGAAGAGTTCTGAGAATATTTCATTCTTTCCGAATCGGTACAAACCGTTCTGTTCTTTTTTGAAACGGAACAGAATGAATTCAATTTCAAGTTGGGTTGGATGAATAAATGGATATAGAGCCCTAATGGCTTCAATTTATTTATTTATTGATATTATTATTGATTATAGGGAAAAAGCAACGAGCTTCTGTTCTTAATTTGAACGATTACCCGATCTAATTAGACGTTAAAAATGTATTAGTGCCTGATACGGGAAGGGATTATCCCATGAACGAATTCTTTATATTTTAATGAATCCTAACTATTGACATTTTCCATTATGGAATATAAATGTGTGTGTAGAAGAAACAGTATATTGATAAAAAAATTCCAAAATCAAAAGAGCGGTTAGGTTGAAAAAATAAAGGATTTCTAAGTCTTTTGTTATCCTATAACGAACATAACTTATTCGTTTAAATGTAAAAGAGAGGATAGAGAATCCGTTGATAAGTTTACTTGTATCCCCGAGGTATCTATTCGTTTATTACTCGAATACCTCGTTTTGACTGTATCGCACTATGTTTCATTGATAACCCCCAAAATCCTCTACCTTTAGTTCAACTAGAATTTCAAATGGAGGAATTCCAAAGATATTTAAACCTAAATAGATCTCAACAACACTACTTCTTATATCCACTTATCTTTCAGGAGTATATTTATGCACTTGCCCATGATCATGGTTTAAATATAAATAGATCCGTTTTGTTGGAAAATGCAGGTTCTAATAAGTTCAGCTTACTAATTGTGAAACGTGCAATTGAGCGAATGTATCAGTATGAACAGAATCATTTGATTCTTTTTGCTAATGATTTTACCCAAAATACCTTTTTTGGGCGCAACAAGAATTTTAATTTTCAAATGATATCAGAAGGATTTGCAGTCATTGTAGAAATTCCGTTTTATCTTCGATTATTATCTTCGCTAGAAAGTAAAGGAATAGTTAAATCTCATAATTTACGATCAATTCATTCAATATTCCCTTTTTTAGAGGACAAATTTTCACATTTAATTTATGTGTTAGAGATACTAATACCCTACCCAGTCCATCTGGAAATATTGGTTCAAACTATTCGCTACTGGGTAAAAGACGCTTCTTCTTTACATTTATTAAGATTCTTTCTCCACGAGTATCGTATTTGTAATACTCCAAATAAAGCCACTTCTTGTTTTTCAAAAAGAAATCGAAGGTTTTTCTTCGTCCTATACAATTCTCATCTATGTGAATACGAATCCATCTTCGTCTTTCTTCGTAACAAATCTTCTCATTTATGCTCAACGTCTTCTGGAACCCTTCTTGAACGAATCTTTTTCTATGGAAAACTAGAACATCTTGGACTTGTAGAAGCTTTTGCTAAGGCCGTTCAGGACAATCTGTGGTTGTTTAAGGACCCTTTCATGCATTATATTAGTTATCAAGGAAAATCAATTCTCGCTTCAAAAGGGACGCCCCTTTTGATGAAAAAATGGACATATTATTTTGTTAATTTATGGAAATGTCATTTTTACCTATGGTCTCAGCCGGGACGGATCTGTATAAACCAATTATATAATCATTCCCTAGCTCTTCTGGGCTATCTATCAAGTGCGCGACTAAACCCTTCAATGGTACGCAGTCAAATGCTAGAAAATGCATTTATAATTGATAATCCTATTAATAAGTTCGATACTCTTGTTCCAATTGTTCCTCTAATTGGATCATTGGCTAAGGCGAGATTTTGTAACGTATTGGGGCACCCTATTAGTAAGGCGGTTTGGACTGATTTATCAGATTCTGATATTGTTGTCCGATTTGGGCGTATCTGCAGAAATATTTATCATTATTATAGTGGATCCTCACAAAAAAAAAGTTTGTATCGAATAAAGTATATACTTCGACTGTCTTGTGCTAGAACTTTGGCTCGTAAACATAAAAGTACTGTACGTGCTTTTTTGAAAAGATCGGGCTCGGGGTTATTGGAAGAATTCTTTACGGCGGAAGAGCAAGTCCTTTATTTGATTTTTCCAAGAGCTTCTTCCACTTCGCAGAGGTTATATAGAAGGCGTATTTGGTATTTAGATATTATTTGTATCAACGATTTGGCCAGTTATTAATTGAACGATTCGTTAGGAAATCATGTAAATTGTTACTAAAAATGAAGATAAAAAATGAAGATAACAATTTTTTTTCTGAAATGTTGATGTAGGATGTAGTAAGGGTTAAATTAACCGAGTATTAAACTTTTTTAAAGTTCTAAGTAAGAAACCGGGTTTTAAATGTATACATAGGGAAAGCCGTGTGCAATGAAAAATGCAAGCACGGTTTGGGGAGGGGTGTTTACCTATTTAACAGGGAAATTATCTACTCCATCCGACTAGTTCCGGGTTCGAATCCCGGGCAACCCACCGCCAAAAAGGGGTATATATAATTACTTTTTTTTTTCCAACAATATACTTACAAAAAGCTTGGATAGGCCTAGATAAATATTGGTTGACAAAAACATATAAGTAATGTTATATTGTTGAATAACAAGCCTTATATTTTGAGTTATATAAAATTCGTGTGCTTGGGAGTCCCTGATAATTATAATGAAATAAACCAAGATTTTCTCATGACTGCTA